TGTTAGGAATCTATTATGATAATCATCCACGCCTGAAACGTATTTTGATGCCTGAAAGTTGGATAGGGTGGCCTTTACGTAAGGATTATATTGCCCCAAACTTCTATGAAATCCAAGATGCTTATTGAATAAATGAATCCTCACTTCTACGATTCCAGATATTCAAGGAATGTTTTTACATTCTGTTCTAGATCAAACAGAGTCATTGAACTCTCATTTGTATTAGAGATGTGCGAAATAAAAATAAATCAAAAACAAAGATTGGATTACTTTTTCTTTACTGTATCTGAAATGAATCTTGTCTATTCCCACGGTTCTAGCCCTCTAGACTCTTTTTTTATTTTAAACCAACATATATTAACATTCTTTTTTAACTAAAGGAGTACCGCATGAAAAAAAAGAAGAGGAACCATAATTTATTCTTTCCTTTAACTATATATGCTCCTTCCTAAAAAATATGGGGCATATCTCTCCCAAAAGGATCTATTTTTAGACCAGAGCCGCCTAATTCTATCAGAATAAAGGCGGTTTTTTATCTTTTATTATCTTATTTATCGTTTTATCATGATCTAGACTAGTAACGAATATCTATATCAATCCATATCAATTCATTTATATCACATTATTAACCACATGCCAGGAACCAGATTTGAACTGGTGACACGAGGATTTTCAGTCCTCTGCTCTACCAACTGAGCTATCCCGACTCTTCCCGATGCGGCATCCCCACTCTATTTAGAGTACTTGTTGGGTATATCAATTAAATAGACTAAAAAAGCATTACAAAGTCTTACCCAAACCCTGGAATTTCTTGGTCTTGGATCTTCAAAAAAAAAGAATACTTTGTAAGTTTAAATAAGTAAGTTTAAATAATTATATTAAACGTGAATGATTCAAATGGGAATTCCTTTCTCATAGATGTTGATTTGCACATATACATTGTATATATCACAATATATCACAAGACTTGTGATAAGAGAGAATTTTTCTCCCATGATCCGTTCATTTGTGAAAGAGTAGAATGGCTGAGAAACATAACTAATGTAAAATCGATGAAAAAGAAAAAAAAAGAATTAATTAACTAAATAGTTAGGGGGTACAGCAAACTTTTTTTTGGGGATAGAGGGACTTGAACCCTCACGATTTTTAAAGTCGACGGATTTTCCTCTTACTATAAATTTCATTTTTGTCAGTATTGATATTGACATGTATAATGGGACTCTATCTTTATTCTCGTCCAATTAGTTCTTTAAAAGATCTATCAGATTATAGAGTGACTTATTTGATCAGTGAATATTTGATTCTTACTTAAACTTAAACTTGGAATCGATTCACATCACAAGAATTCTTCCATTTTTCATATCATATAAGAAAAAAATAAAGATTTGGATGGCCATTAATCTTTGATGTTTTTTTATTATATGTATACGGGTTCATCCTTTCTGTAGTTTAAATAGAAGGAATCCTCGATCAACGCAGTCAACTCTATTCGTTAGAACAGCTTCCATTTAGTCTCTGCACCTATCCTTTTGTTTATTCTTGCTTTCTGAAGCCCTTTTGTTTGTTTTCTGAAAAAAAAAAAGGATTTGGCTCAGGATTGCCCATTTTTTATTCCGGGGTTTCTCTGAATTTGAAAGTTATCACTTAGTATGTTTCCATACCAAGGCTCAATCCAACCAAGTCCGTAGCGTCTACCTATTTCGCCATATCCCCTTTTTCCTTTGTTCATTTATTCTGGATCCGAGGACGTTTAATTCTTTCGGTAGGCACTTCTATCTTCTATATAGTATCTATATATATAAATAGTATATATAAAATAAAATAGAAAAATTGTCTCCGTTTCCTCCTATTTGTTTGATCTCTTATCTATTTTCTAGTTTCTTTCATATCATGGTAGTATTTTTATTTATATTTAGTCCAATCGAAAATGATTCTATCATTGATGTATCCGCAATTCAATATGGATGGATATATACCACATATATATGCCTCTTTTATTCTCATTTTTTCTATTTTGAATACTCAAACGGTCGATTCTTTTTTTCCCTATCCCTTCCTTCTGAATTAAAACAGAGGAATGTCTCATTGTATATACTCTGGATTGTATCCTTACTTAATCTTATCCTTATCTTTTCCTCAGGACCATCCCTGTATAATTAGAATAAAGTTATTGATCCTATACCATCATTCTATTAATTGTTATTAAGATTCTCCGTATTTATAATCTAAAGACTAAAGAAAAAAAAGTCTTTTTTTTTTCATTCTTTGATTATAGTGTGTAACATAGTATTTTTTCATTTTGTTTAATTGGGAGAGATGGCTGAGTGGACTAAAGCGTCGGATTGCTAATCCGTTGTACGAGTTATTCGTACCGAGGGTTCGAATCCCTCTCTTTCCGTAACTTCCTTCACCTAATTCACGAACATTAGGTGACCGCAATGTATCAATCAAATACAAATAAAATAACAACAATAAATTTTGAAAATAACAACAATAGATTATCGTACCTATTAAGTTGTTTAATAGTTGGCATACTCTATCGTATAGAAAATGATCTGGTTTAGATCAATCCTAACCAGATGATTATGAATTCTTTTTTTTTTTTTTACTTTACCTTAAGCGGATAAAATATTGAATTTAGATTCATCAAAAATTCAATAATATAATATTAAAAATAAATTCAATATTCAATTTATTTTGGTTATTTTGGATCGAATCCAAAAGCAAAAGATTGCCCTTTGAGTTTTGAGGATTATTATTCGAGTCAATTGCCATTTGACTTTGACCAAATGAATATGAATTCGAAAGATTTTCATTTTTAGGATTATTGCTCAAGTCAAACTCCCATTGCAACAAACCGGCTTGCAAGCGAGTAGAAAAATACTTTTCTACTCGCTTGACCTCTGTATATGCCCCTCTATCGCGCGGGAGCAAATCAGAGTCGATTTCTTTTAGAAATGTATAAATCCTCTCCAGAATCCTGAGACCGAGTTCCGGCAAATCATAGATGTTTAATGCGAAAGAAAGTTCGCGCACGCTCCTGTGATTTATCCAGTCATTACTTAAATTGATCCTTTTATATTATATAATTCAACGATTTGATACTTTTTAGTATCTTTTCGGCTGTTCTTTTCAGTAACAGGGACCATTGATTAAAATACAAAAATGGAATAATCAGAACAGACGTGTCCATTCCCAAAACCTCTTTTACTTCCCCCATGCACATCCGATAAAGGCTACTGACAATTTCTGGCAATTCCGGAAAACGGATATAAGAAGAACTAATAAAAGGAACTGCATTCGGAACAAAATCAGAAGAACTAAAAAGAGAGGTATTCGGATTCATCTCGAAATCCTTTTCGAAGCCCGTAATTTTATTTAAAACGTCTGTGTTTGGATATATCCTGAAATCCCCAAGCTGTCTATACAGTACGATTTTTCGATTCCATTCATCAAAATTTTTTTGATCCATTAATCGTTCCCTTTGTTGAGCCTCAAAACTATGAGATAAACCGATAGTTGCCAACACAGGTACCCCGGGACTGAATTGATTTTTTACATTAATATTGACGTAGACTAGTACGCCGAAAAGCACCATTAAAATAGACTTTTTTATAAACGAAATCACTAAAAATAATCTATGTTTCCACGTTTCTATTTTTCGTATGAATGCGGCACAAATCGTATTTTTCCATTTCCATATTAAAGACATATATAGTTATAGTATAGACCTCCTTTATATACTTCCTTAAACTTAAAATTACTTAATACGAAAGTTTTGCACAATTTATTTTTCTTTCTAATTTCTAACTTTAATGGTTATTTTCGGACCACACCCGTCACTAAATAACTCACCCAAGATAGAACCAAGATAGAACTCGTTATTTCAATAGACTTTCCTTTGCCTATCTCATCAAGTTTCTCACAAAAAGCATGTCAACATTCTAATTTCATTATTTTGTTCCGATCCTATCTTGATTACGTATGATGCTCTTGTTCGACAAATGGTCCATTCATATACAATAATCACATTGTAGCGGGTATAGTTTAGTGGTAAAAGTGTGATTCGTTCTATTAACAGCTTAAATAGTTAAGGGGTCTTTCGGTTTTATTTATTTATATTCCGATTGATTAAAAACTTTATTTCTTAGAAAGGATTTAATCCTTTACCTCTCACTAAACGATTTGAGGAACAATATAATTCTCGTGATTTGTATCCAAGGGTCAATAAAAAAAAATTGGATTGTGGAATCGCGAAGCATAATTTTTTTGAGTTGGATAAAGACTTCCAATTGAATGAATATGAGTAAAGAATCCATGGAGAGTGATACACAAAGTATTTTTCTAATCGTAACTAGATCTTCAATTTTTTTTCGGGGAGGAGTTGAAGCGAAATAGCTATAAACGATGCCTTTGGTTTACTAAAGCCATCGACATATTGTTTAAGCTCGGCGGAAACACAATTATTTTCCTCAGGATTCTCACAAGTGGAAATAAAGAACGAAGTAACTAGAAGGATTTGTTATAATTCCGCTCTTCTAGAGGGATCATCTAAAAAGCGAGTTGTTTTGGATGTATTCAGGCAGAAAAGCTGACATAGATGTTATGGATCTCTTTTGTTATTGCATTGCTTTTTAGTGTGTTTACGACTTAGATCTGGGAATCCGGCTTCCATAAAGGAGCCGAATGAAACCAAAGTTTCATGTTCGGTTTTGAATTAGAGACGTTAAATTTTTAAATCAGGAATTGGCGTCGACTATAACCCCTAGCCTTCCAAGCTAACGATGCGGGTTCGATTCCCGCTACCCGCTCTCGATATTTATTATGATAATAATGCGTGTATCATTAATGGGAATAAATGTAATTACACATCTTTATTCCCTAAATTCTATCCCATAGAATCTGTATTTTTTAGATAGGAAAAAAATTAGAAAGAAAAAAGTCGGAATGAAAAGCGTCCATTGTCTAATGGATAGGACAGAGGTCTTCTAAACCTTTGG